CTACGATCTTCTGAGGAAATCTTATTTCCTGAATAAGGATATAAAGAACGTTTGTAGCCTTAGTGATCTCTTTAAGGAATTAGCAAATAGGGTGCAGACAGCTAGGTATGAAGATTTCATAATCAGGCTAGCGTCCGCATACGAGGGTTATGTCTTTTATCTGCCTGCCTTTATGGACTTCCGTGGAAGAATCTACCGCAGTGGTATCTTGCATTTTCATGAGCGTGATTTAGCAAGAAGTTTCATTCTATTTTCCAACAATCCTCAAGAAGGAATCAACCAGTCAGCTAAGGACATAGTAGCCACATCAGCTGCCTTTAAGTATAAGAAATTCGATCTTTATGATGATGGTCTAAAATGGTATAAGGAAAACCATAGTTTGATCTATGCTTCTGACGAGAGTTTAATAAGCATCGCTAAGGGTGCTAGTGATCCATTTCAGTTCATAGCCAAGGTCCTGTGTAACGATAGAGTAGAAGAATCTAATAGGGTCCCAATAACTCAAGATGCTGCTGCCAGTGCTTATCAGATCATGAGTTATTTATTGCTTAACGAAAAAATGGCTAAGAGAACGAATCTTATTCCCCACCCTGATGGGAAAATACAAGATGTGTACTTGTACTTGCTACAAGATTTTAAGGCATTTTTGCATGATCGAATAAATGAGAAATTACAGATGGAAATCATTGAATCTAAGTTAGATAGAAAGCTCATCAAAAGTCTATTCATGCCATTGATCTATGGGAAGACATTGATCAGCATGGAAAAGGATATTAGGCTAAAATATGGTGAATTACTTAGTCGAAAGGACAGCTATAACCTCGCAAAACTTAGCAATGAATTTGGGAAATTTAAATATCCAGACATAGTCCATTTAATGAAGTTGATAACTACCATTAGTTGGTTTTGTTCTGTAAGAGATCGACCAGTTGTCTATAGTGTACCATATTACACTACAAAACAGGATTATATGTCTTTCGTAAATGAAGAGATAATCGTTTATGAAAGGACTACCAAAAAGAGACGACGGGTTACTCTAAGAGTACCTACTATGAATAGGGATAAGCGAAAGACTCAATCCTCAGCATGCGCTAACTTTATTCATCAGAAGGATGCATACATAGCCATGAAAGTAGTGGAATCATTATTGAGTCAACGTGCACCTATATATACCGTACATGAGAATTTTCTAACAACTTCGCCTTACGTAAGAATAGTTCCTGATACCTTTTCTTCATTGATTAACTACTACCCTCATCCAGTGCTTTTTCATTCGATATAGGGCAATTCCATTCTCAATCCTTAGAACTATGATAGGACACCTAAAGACGATTGAGCTGTTGGCGACCGTCAGACGATTGTGGAATTAGCTTTCCTGCAACTCAACTCAAACCTCAAGGAAGGCAGGAGGTTGCGGAGTAATGGAAGACAGAAGGATTTTCACTTGATTAGATGGGATTGCTTCCTTTAGCACTCCAACAGACTCAGGGATGAAAAAAAAAGGTCATCGCCTGCCTCTATGTGCTTGAGTCCTTGTATAGAAAGAGACTTATTGGCTTGATCATTGAATTGAGTGCGTGGTAAATGCTTTTGACTCAACCTCCCGCTGCTCTATCTCCGATAGCACGTAGCCGATAATGAAGACAGATATCTAGTTTGTGTGCAGTGAAGGATCTTTCGTTGTAGCCAGTCTTTACTGAACTCGGCCCAAGCAATGCCCAAGGACTCCCATCCCATGTCTTTCTTGGTTGGACCAACCCAACCGGCGATTTCCGTGAGCAAGAAAAAGTCTCTCTTGGGAGCAGAGCAGTCAAAGAATGAACCAAACCAAATGAAAAATAGAATCCAAACTCTCTTGGATTGCTTTTTTCGGAAGAAGGACGAAGAAAGGAGATCTCCTTTTTGCAACGAGGAGGTGGCTAACCTATCGAAGGACACTATGATGAAACGAATAGCTGACGTGGTGAGAAGCGCAAGAGATAAAGATAAAGAAGATAAAGGGTCGGAGGAAGGATAAGGTAAGTGGGTGGGTGGGATCACGATCGACTAAAAGGAAAGTCGCCCGGAGATATTGGTTCAAATCCAATTCGTGAGAGAGAGAACTGATGAAGATAAGTAAGTAAGCGAGTTCCTCATCTATAGAGGTAGGGGCTTCGGGACTGCTTCAATCGTCACTCGAAAAGCCCTCCGCGGGACCGAAGGGAGTTCGCCCGTATAGACGGGCAGACTTCCCCATGTTAAGTGGAATCCATGGCAGTCGTACTACTGACAGCTAAAGTACACTAAGAGTCGTTTACTTTTGACTTTTCTTCACTGTAATAGTAATCCATTATACTAGCCATACTAGCATTAATCTTTTCACCGGGATGAACAATCAAGAGACCAGTGACTGCTAATGCTTAGGACTGGGAATTGGCAGTTGCTTTAGCAGCTTCAGCTTAAGTGAACCCCTCCGACATGAAGTCGGAACTCGTCTGCTCGCTAAGCCAAAGCCAGACATGCACATTCCATTCTGGTAATAGTCAGATGCCGAATCTCGTCTGAATCATCATTTGTCAGGACTCTTCGGCCTAAGTTCCTTAGCTTGGACAAGAGGAAGACCTGGTAAAGCATTCCCCCTATCTCTGCTAGAAGAATCTCACGATCTGAACTCATTTCCGCCTTCGTTGGACTCTAAACATGGGTTTTTCTAGCTTAAAGATCAACCCAATTCATGCGAGCTCTGTTTTAGCTAGTTTCTTTGCGGAGCCAGAGACCTGGTGGGGGTATGTGAAAGATTTGGTACATGCCTTGGGCAGACTTTCTTATTCTATTTATTTCCTTTGGAGAAATGGGATCCCTGGACCCCTCATTTCGTCCTCCTGCTCGCTAGCAGTCGCCTTTTCTTTGGAAGGGCGTTGGATACGATCAAAAGCAATTTATCCCACCCAAAACGAAGGTGCCTCAAGGTATACAGTTTGGTAAATAAAAGATAAGAAGGGAGCTCCTATTTTGACTGGGAAACCTACTAAACCAGAGAAAAGAGCAGGTAGCGAATGATCAAGCAATGAAATCCTCCTTTGTCGACCTGAAGCTGAAGTGAACGAACGGAAGGAGTTGAACTATGTCCCTATTCCCTATGTCTTCTCGTGACACGCGCACAGCTTCCGCAACAGATTAAGAGATCAGGAAAAGAGCCAATGCGTCGATAGCAGGTTTTGCTTTGAAAGCCTGATTCGGGACCTATAAGTGAGCAAGGAGCAATCTATCTTCAAACCACTCCCGATAGTCCGAGGATGGTGTACTATTTTCAGTTTCTCCATAGGTAATCTGCAACTCAAAAGCAAAAAGGTGCTTGCTTCTTCCTTCTTTGGAATACGGATAAGATCAGAAAGGCAAACAATGCAATAGCTTCGGTTAGAGCAAAGCCCAAAATGGCATAACCAAATTCTTTATATATATTATATATTATTTATATATTTAGAATATATGAATATATAATATGAGTATTCTCTTTTACAAAGATCTTCCCTTGTTTCTTGATAGCCAAAATTCTCATCCCGGGCCGTGCCCCCCGCCGCGAATATAGTGGAATCAGAATTGGGTGGAATTGAGTTCCCAGACATTCCACCCGAAGAAGACGGTGCGAATTGGGAAATTTCGTCCATAAAGAGATACCCGACCGACTTGGAAGTAAGATAAAGAAAAAAGAAGTCTCCCCAAAATTGGAACATATCTTACCCAGGTTTCCGGGAGATAAGAATGAAGGAAAAAAACCATCTTTTCTTCCATCAAACGAACACGTAGATAAACTGCCGAAATAGTCATTTCCATTTTTTGACTTTTATAAGAACAAGTCAAATAATAATTATTCCCAGAGTTCGAACCTGCAATCTTCAGGTTATGAGCCTGATGAGTTGACCTATTCCTCTACCCCGCTTCTTCTCTTTCTTTCACTATTCCCCGCCTCTGATTCTATCTATGAGCCTAGGTCTCTCGAGCAAAGTAAGTTGAACTGAGTTGAATCCTTTACTTCGGGTTTGTCGACTCGATTGGCGATTGAGCTTTCCCCCTTTTTGTTGTAGTTCGGGTTTCGGGGGTGCCATGCCCTTACAGTAGTCTTTGTGAATGAGTCAGGCGTGTGCAAGTCTTGCTTTCTGTCTCCCTCTTGCCTTTGAAGTAGACTGAAGATCGAGTGTGGATATTCTGATCTCTCCGTCTAGCCAAATATGCCCTGTGCCATCCTACTGACAGAGACAAGAAGAAAGACTCACTTGGGATACTCTAAGGAGGCAAGCTAAGGATCCTTCAAGCCAGTAAGTAGGTTCCTGATATTGAGTCAAGCCCCCGGAAGTTTCATCGTATAAGTCGGCATCTGCCCGACTAAGACCTGGTCTTCAATGCCCTTCCCTTTTTTCCTGTAAATAAATAAATCTCCTGCGACAGGTTAGCTATAGGAGTGCCGGAGTGAACCCGGAAAAGAAGTCACTAAGCTCACTCACTCAAGCTTTGTTATGTCCGTCTATGATCCACAGTTTCTACGCTTATTATACGATATTATGATTTCTCACTTTTGATTGAAGATTTGATTAAACTAACTTTACCCTGCCTCGGAAAAACCAGTATCAGACCGACTTGAGCAAGTTAGCGACCATTGGTTCCAATATCGGAGATTCCCATTCCGTAGGATCCCTACTTGATAACAAGAACTTAACTCATACTAATGAATCAAATCGTCCTTTATCAAATTGTTGGTAATACAACGCTTAGCGATTTAGAATTTATGCGGAGGGATCCTATTTATTTCCCTTCCGCTAGTAGCACATCAACTAGTTCTTCAACAGCGTCCGACGCGCAAAGTGCTCCACCTGACTTTGAGAAATTCTTTTCTAAAGTATGTGATGAATACACCAGGTGTGTGCATGAAGCCGGGAGGGTATTACCCCCGGAATGGACCATGCCTGAACTTGTTCGGACAGTGCTTGGGGATGACGCTATTCATCACGGCTTTCTTACAGATGCCTACTACAATGTGATGTTATGTGGCACTCGTAGTTGGGGATGCGAGGAGCTGCTGAAGTTTCTGGATCTAATCAACTATGTCTTCTAGTCTGAGAACTCTTTGAAAGTTGGCGACCGTCAGACGATTGAGTGTTGGCGACCAAGAAGCTACTCGACCTTAAAGTGAGACTCTATCTAACAAGGCCGAAGTGAAAGCAGAAAGCGACTTCTACGCTAGAAAGCAGAAAGCGACTTCTACGCTAGAAAGCAGAAAGCGAAAGCGGGTTCTTTCTATTCATTTCCAGCAGGCTTTTTTGTCTCTTATTGCATCAACTAGGACTGCTAAATACCTTAATTTACTGAAAGCTCTTCTGCTTCTTAGATTGATTTGATTACAATCTGATAGGAGTTCTGGCAGCTAGGAGAGGATCAGAAGCATAACCGGACGTTAGAAAATATGCACTTTGATTCGCACTTTATGTCGCTAACATCACACGTGTAGAGCTAACAGGTGACGGGAAAGCATTTCTAACCTCGGGATAGGAGGACGTTTATCGAGCTTTTCCATGCAGTCTCTCACCCAGAGCGGGCTACGGATCAGCCCGTGACGCCAGAATTCATTGAGGTTGATCCCGAAATCACGTAGCTTAAATAATGGAAAACCTTCTTTGTTATGCCGGTGCTCTGGTCTGTTGTCTTGCCTTATCCTTACTTTCCCCAGCTCTCCTTTCTTTCACGGGATGGATTTCATTCACACGGCCAGAAAGGGTCTTCGCAAGCATACCGCTTTCTGTTCAAGAATCGGTAGCCTTTTTAAGGAAGACTACCGAGCTCCACGATAGAGACTCTCATCTCTATGCGAATTCTGACTTTGATTGGAAATCTCTGAGCGCTCGCTCGACTTCAGAAATGACTCTACTTGCTTACTAGCTGCCTTTATGACTCATCTCAGAATTTTACTTGTTAATTTATAGAACTGAGTACACTAGGATAACGGTAGTTTCCTCTGTTTTTTATGAACCCACAGCATTCCTTCTCTGTAAACCCCTCTATCTTCGTCATAACCAAACTGCATATCTCGAACCAAGCCCGAGTAGACTGCTTTAGACCATAGATCGCCTTTGTTCACCTGAACACTTATACCATTTCTGCCTTCGCATAGGTAAAGTATGGGAGGAACTAGAGATTACAACAAGATATTAATCCTCATCAGAGAACAATAAAGTTCTTAGAATCGGATACAACCCTTGTTGGTGCTCCATTCGGTACCATTAGAATAACCATGCAGTTTTAAATGACTATGTGCTCGGAATATCCTAATTGGAAAGTTTTCCAACTTTCCAACCGGGGCTGATAACCCCGGATGATGCCATAAAAAAAAGGTTCTAAATTGGCTCCTTATAATATTCAGGATAATTACATTCTTGAAAGGATCAAGGGCTCTACCCTCTCGCATAAAGTCTTACGCTCTTATCGTCAACCTTCATGGCTTTTTGCTCGTTTGGTCTCGCTATTTCATTCCTGGTTCTCTCTTTCAAGCTTCTTTCCATCCTGGGGATTTCTTCTCATTCCGTCCGTTCTGCTAGCTGGTGTCGCCTTCTCTCTTACTTATCTATTCCCATCCATCTTTACCTCTCCTACTCCACTACTTCCCTCCTTCAAGGCGTGATTAATGCGCCTTAAACCTCTCTCTTGAAAAAGAGCATTTTTTAGTGGAGCCTTAGCACGTGAACCCATAGGAACAGGGCCCTTCTTCTTTGCAAAAAAGCTTCTGAATTATCATCACATCAGTAGGCGCAGAAAGCAAATCTTGGTATTGACTTATTGAAAATCTCTTTGAGATTGCTTAGACAAATCTTTTTGTGTGAGGCCGCTCCACCTTTCTTACCTTGTTTTTTGGGCTTCAAATTCTGTGACTCATAAGCCCTCCGTATCTAAAGATAGATGGCTAAAGGGCGGGTTCCGCAGTTAACTAAGAAGGCGATCGATTGGCTTGGAGAGGAAACCGGGGACTGAAAACTAAAAGGATAGGAATGAATTGAATAAAGAAAGAATATATAGAACCTTGAGCATTTTCTCTTCTCGGCAATGGTTGAGAGTAAAAAAGGGGTATCCGCATAGAAGGATTGCTGGTATACCGGGTAGATGTTTATCTTTTCGACTTCAGCGAAAATGTTCAAAGCACCACCTTCGTCAATTATCTTGATGTCGAAAGGGAAGAGGACAGGGTCTTACTTACAACAAAGTCAAAAAAAGGGGAAGTTTCCTGTCTTAGTTTCACTTCCTTGAACTGGCTACTACCGCGCAACGTGCCCTTGCTTGGTGGGTCGTTAATTAATCAGTTTTAAAAAGAGGGATGGATTTCGACCTTGCTTTGAGTCGTCAGGCTAGTAAAGCGCTACTTCTAAAACGATCGTTAAGGTCATTCACTCGATTCCCTCGGTGGCTCTGCTACCGATGGATCAAGATATGCTGCCTGCCTATCATGCCAAAGGCGCTGCTGGTGGATATGCCAAAGATGTCCTGGCTCTGAACCGGGTACTTGAAATGCTAAAGGTACTTCTTATGGTCCTGCTTCAACCACCCTTCCTTCTCTACCTTTTTCTTCAAAAAACTTAAGCTACTTAGACTGATGCTGGCGATCTCGAAGGGAGATATCTGGACCTGGAGCTACTCGTCTTGATCTTTATTATATTAGGATGCGAGGAAGGGGAAAGAAGGTGATAAGCAAGAAGAGGAAAGAAGAATGTTAAAGAAGTCCCTATAAGTACTTCACTTAGCCTTTCTATAGTCTTTCTTCCCCTCTTCCCTCAAAGCGCGCTCTTTCATCCATGCGCATGGTTCTTACTTTCATTTCCCCCCTCCTCACGTAGGAGCGCATCTTGTTTTCAAAGATGAGTTGTAGATGAGTCGGTTCGATCACCCCGCATATCGACGGTTTTTTAATACCTTATCCTAGGCCCATCTAGTTGATCGAGGGATAGACGAGTATAAAGAAGGGATGGAGAATCTTTTATTTGATCTTGATTTGATGTATATGTTATGATGCCTTCGTATGAAGGAGGATTGGGGGTACGGCAGATAAGAAGAGCGACCCAAAAACGGAAAGAAGAGTATGAGGGGCAGCGGCTCACCGATAATAAGAAGAACTCACATTCTCGTCCTGACAAATGACCAACCTGTTAAGGCATCTTTCTCAATGACCATCCTCTCCCATTCCAGTTCTTTTCTCTTTTTTTAAGGGCAAGTTCATTTTCATTCCCTCGATATGGCCAGGTGTGAAGCAACTTCACGATCCAATGAATTCCCTAAAATCGGATGACACAAGGCGAACTAGAATAGGCTGATTGATCCAGGTAGCGACAGGCTACAATCGAAAGGAACCGCGCGTACGCTAGAAAGACGTATAGGCAAGCCTTTCTTTATGATCATATGGATCGCTTTTTGTGACTTTTCTTTCCATAGGCATAGATTGCAGTCTAACCAGCTTTCTAACTTTAGGGGACCGAGAATCAGTCTTTTGATCCTCCTCGAGCCTACTCTCGTCTTTCGAATGTTGCTTCCGATTTAGTTGGTGCAGACGCTGAAGGATCAGCTGACACTAGATAGGAAAGGTTTTCGATCGAAGCTCTCGAACCTGTTCCGAAGTCACTTTAGGATTCGGTTTCCGATCCGGTTGATGTTCCGACATCCCGAATCGAGGTGGCTCTAAACTCAGGTTGCCTACCTCTCTAGTTACAGAGAGAGGAGAGGGGCTTCGAAGCCTTAATTCAAGCTAGAAATCTCGCTAGAAAACTAGCCATATCGATCTAGGTAAGTGGTGACAACGAAAAGGCTTTTAAGCCTGAGGGGCGGTGAGCGAGGTAGGATAAAATGGTATTTGAACCAGGGCGGGCGGCCCTATATAGTCTGTCTTTTCATGGGTGGTGGGCAGAGAAAAAAGCCATTCATTAAACCTTTTGGAACTGGAGACGAAGAGTCGTTTAAAGACCTTTTCAAAAACCACTTTGTAGAGGGCGGGTATCACGCTCAATAGAACCAGACTTTGCTATGTCAATAGTCAATAGGAGAGAGAAAGAAAGAGAACAGCAAGAGGAGGCCTTTTTCTTTATATTTCTATATTTCGGAAATCGAATCATCATGCACTTTAGGCCCTTCTGAAAGCCATGAGGCGGGGTCACACGAGTAGCGAAAGACTGTGCTTGCTCATGTTCTCATGCTTCACACAAACCCAGGCTAGGAAGCTTGAAAGCCATATCATATCATATGGATATAGAAAGTCCGATCAAAAAACAATAAAAAAGGACTGGGAAGGCTTGAATGGATGGCTTCCAAGGCCAGGGCTCGATCCTGCACAATTCAGACCAGCGAGTATCTGTTTAATTTACTTAATGCACTCACAAGCGTTCGCATCGCTGCCCTAGCTTCGTGTTAAGGGCACAACTTAAAGAACAACTTACTCTATTGACGTAATATTCATTCATAGTGGCCAGGCGGACCGTTCTGAAGACGGAGGGCCCTAAGAAACCCAGAAAGAAAAAAACCAATATAGGAACTACAACTAAGAAAGAATAAGAATAAAAAGAATTGCTTAAGTAAGGTAGTCGCCATAAGGCTTTTCTTTTTTTCGGTATGCCGCTCCGCGAGCAAGGAGTGCCACGCACGAGCGGAGCAAAAAGAAAGCAAGGGGACTTCTTCTCTTTTTTGGGGAGAAATCCTTTGATTGCGTATTGAATATAGATCCATGTCTTTCTTGTTCCACTAGCTAAGACCAAATTCTCACATGTCCCTTTCGTTATTACAACCTTCTTTTTTGATGTCAAAGACCAGAAGCTACGCGCAAATTCTCATTGGATCTCGGTTGTTCTTAACAGCGATGGCTATTCATTTAAGTCTTCGGGTAGCACCACTAGATCTTCAACAAGGTGGAAATTCTCGTATTCCGTATGTACATGTTCCTGCGGCTCGGATGAGTATTCTTGTTTATATCGTTACGGCTATAAACACTTTTTTGTTCCTA